CAGACTCGTTCTCTGTACTATCAATAGGATCCATTATAACAAGTCACACACTCATATTCCGGAAATACAGAAAGAAAGAAATTCCGCGATCGAACTACCAAAAAAGGGCGTTACAAATATAAATCGTAGCCCGAGAAATTTATTTTGTATTGAAAGGATAGAACTTTTTGGTTCTTTTGAATTCCCTTTTCTTGTGGATTTAATTCATTGAAATTCCATCCAATAAAACGGAAGAATTATAAATTTCCAAAATAATACATAGGAATATTGCAAATAAAGCCATTGCAACTCCCATCAAAGGAGTAGTTCCCCATCCGGGAGCTACTTTACCATATTCAGAATTCAACGGTTTCAATAAAACCCCTACGGTAGTTGGTTTTGGACGAGATCTAGAACTACCCTCAACGGTTTTTGTAGCCATAAATCCTATTTTTTTTATTGAGATCTGTTGACTTTGTATACCATTCCATTGTAAATAAATGATTTTATCATAGATCCATTGGGGTCTTGAAATTATATAATAATGGAAACAGCAACCCTAGTCGCCATCTTTATATCTGGTTTACTTGTAAGTTTTACTGGGTATGCCTTATATACCGCTTTTGGGCAACCCTCTCAACAATTAAGAGATCCTTTCGAGGAACACGGGGACTAGTTGAAGTAATGAGCCTTCCAATATCATTCCAATATCAGAAGGCTCATTATGTCAAGTGAGCTAATGAAAAATCATTTAACCTTTTTAGTTGGAACTTTAGGAGGTTCCCGAAAAAAGATAGCGAAAAAAATTATCCCTAGAGTCGAGACTAATAAAAATGTATAAACCAATGCTTCCATAGATTTGATTGTGGTTTACAATTATAGCTTCCATACCTGTTTACTCGAGATTATTTTCCCGATAATGATAAAAAAAAAAAAAAAAAAAGGACGGTGATTCCAATCAAGATTTCTTTAGTATCCTATGTCAAATTACAACAAAAATATAGGAAAAAATCTTGTATTAGACTCCTTGTCTTTTTGTAGTTGGATCTCCAAGTTTTTGGAATGCTCCAAATTCTACCTGAGCATCCAAATCGGGGTCAATACCAGCAAAAACATCTCTGAACAAGGTTCTAGCCCCATGCCAAATGTGTCCGAAGAAGAAGAGTAGGGCAAAAGAAGCATGTCCAAAAGTAAACCAACCCCTTGGACTACTACGAAAAACACCATCAGATTTCAAAGTAGCACGGTCTAATTCGAAAATTTCACCCAATTGAGCACGTCTAGCATATTTTTTTACAGTGGCGGGATCGCTATAACTGACTCCGTTGAGTTCACCACCATAGAACTCAACAGTTACACCTACTTGTTCAACGCTATACTTAGATTCCGCTCTTCTAAAAGGAACGTCAGCTCTAACAATTCCGTCCCCATCTATCAAAACGACAGGAAATGTTTCAAAAAAGGTAGGCATACGGCGTACAAAAAGTTCACGTCCGTCTTTATCTCTAAAAATGGGGTGTCCTAACCATCCAACAGCTATTCCATCGCCATTGTCCATTGAGCCCGCTCTAAATAATCCTCCTTTTGCCGGATTATTGCCGATGTAATCATAAAAAGCTAATTTCTCAGGAATTTTCGACCAAGCTTCTGATAAACTTTTATTTTCGGCTAGCCCAGCACTTACTCTTCGGTATATTTCTTGCTGAAAGTATCCCTGATCCCATTGATAACGAGTGGGTCCAAATAATTCGATCGGAGTAGTTGCTGAACCATACCACATAGTTCCGGCAACAACAAAAGCTGCAAAAAAGACAGCAGCGATACTACTAGAAAGAACGGTTTCAATATTGCCCATACGTAATCCTTTGTATAGACGTTGGGGCGGACGGACACTAAGATGGAATAGACCTGCTAATATGCCTAATGTCCCTGCTGCAATATGATGAGAGGCTATTCCTCCTGGAACAAAAGGATCAAAACCTTCCACACCCCATGCTGGACTTATAGGTTGTACTTTTCCAGTTAGGCCATAAGGGTCGGATACCCAGATTCCGGGACCATACAAGCCTGTTACATGAAATGCGCCAAAACCAAAACAAGCCACTCCGGAAAGAAATAAATGAATTCCAAAAATCTTAGGCAAATCCAAAGAAGGTTTTCCTGTCCGTTCATCAGAAAATATTTCTAGATCCCAATACACCCAATGCCAAATAGCTGCTAAAAAGCACAAACCAGAAAACACAATATGTGCTCCGGCCACACCTTCGTAACTCCAAATACCCGGATCCGTTATAGTCCCCCCTGTAATACTCCAACCGCCCCATGAATTGGTTATTCCTAAACGAGTCATGAACGGTATAACGAACATACCCTGTCTCCACATTGGATCAAGAACGGGATCAGAGGGATCAAAAACTGCCAATTCATATAGAGCCATTGAACCAGCCCAACCGGCAACCAGAGCTGTATGCATTATATGGACAGAAATCAACCGACCGGGATCATTTAATACGACAGTATGAACACGATACCAAGGCAAACCCATGGAAATACCCCTTTATCAAAGAAAAATGACACTATGTAACTTTATTGCATTAGAAAAGACTATGATTATGCAATGGACCCCTTTTGTTCAATGGATTATCTCGTAACAAGGGTTCAGGTTTATTCGATTCTGTTGGTAATAATGGAACAATTATGTTTGTAGGAACAAAGAGAAACAAATCTATTCTATATCCGATAAGTATCAATACGCAATGGGAAGTTTATATCATCTTGTATCAGTAAATACTTTGCTATTTGGTGATTATTGGAAGGTTATATTCCTAAGAAATTTACTTTAATTTATTCTATTCGGTCTTCATTTTAAACTAAACTTTTATAATCTATGCATAACATATGATATCAAGGTAAATATTATGAAGACAAAAACTCTATTATTACGTTTCCACATCAAAGTAAACCATAGTACTTCATTTTTTCTTTGCTTTAATGCCTATTGGTGTTCCAAAAGTTCCCTTTCGAAGTCCTGGAGAGGAAGATGCATCTTGGGTTGACGTATAGTGCGACTTGTCAGATATATTGGGTCGTATGGGATTTCCCCGTTCTCTCTCCCGATTGAGATATCCTCCCTTTCGCCCAAGAAAGATTGATTAAATCATAATAAATTTGGAGCGTGAAAGGCAATTAGATGCTTTTTTTAGTTTTAGGGGGATTCAGATTAACATTATCAATTAGAATAATTTATGGTTGGCTCGGTTGGACCAATAAAATAAAGTATCCAGGCTCCGTTTATCAAAAAACCCATTCCAATTGGGAATATATTGAAGATTACTACTTGTATTATACATTTTAATTACTTTTACTTTTAACTAACTGTTTTGCTTTTAAATTCAAATATAAAAGAAACAATATAGAATAAACAAACGAGATTTCAATCTTAATCACTCGAATAAAGTAATAAATATGTTGAATATTTAATTTGATGAACGAAAAAATAAAAAAAAAAAACACATGAGGTATTGGAAAAATTTGTCCTATATGTGCAAATCGAAATCGGGCAGATCTTTACCCGGAGTAGAGTATAAACCTAAAAAAATTAAAAAGGCCCATTCAAGAACAAGAAAATGACATCATGATTTGGATTGGATCTCGATGAACTAATACATCAATGAAAAGGCAGTTCGATAAGTTTAGTAAATTTTGTTTTTTTTTAGTCGAATTTTATATTTTATTATAATTATTATAATAATACTATTATGAGTAATTGGGTAAAGGCGCAAAAAGTAATATTTCTTGAAAACTAGAATATAAAAAAACTTTTGATTTTTTAGAAAACCTCTACCAAAATGAAAAACGAATCGAATCTACACATTGATTTTTTCATAATTTTTTGGAACCGTATGCATAAAAAAGTGCATGTACGGTTTCTAAGGGATGCAATTTTATCCTAATCAACCGACTTTATCGCGAAAGATTACTTTTTTTAGGCCAAGAGGTCGATAGCGAGATCTCGAATCAACTTATTGGTCTTATGGTATATCTCAGTATCGAGGATGATACCAAAGATTTGTATTTGTTTATAAATTCTCCTGGCGGCTGGGTAATACCTGGAGTAGCTATTTATGATACTATGCAATTTGTGCGACCAGATGTACATACAATATGTATGGGGTTAGCTGCTTCAATGGGATCTTTTATACTGGTCGGAGGAGAAATTACCAAACGTTTAGCATTCCCTCACGCTTAGCGCCAATGAGTTTTTTATTTGAGAGAAAAAAGAATACTATGCCTTCACCCTATTTAAAATGAAGTAATAATAGCATGGCACTTTGAATTCGATATGAGAAAATTTTTTCTCTATTTTTTTTTTCAAAAACATTAGATTATGTATCGAAGGGGTAGTATGAGATAAAGAATCTTTTTTATTGGGAATCCGTTTCAGCGTCACAAACTTTTTTCATAACAAAAGACTCTTAAAAAGAATTTCGGTTTGAAAGAGTACAAAAAAGTCTTTTTTACTTATTTTTTTTCCTTATTTTTCGGATCAAAAAGAAACTTTGGGATTGCTGAATTATAGACGAAATAAATATAAAGCAACGGAGCCATCATAGTATTTTTAAACTCCTCCAAAAAGAAGGGTGGTAATTGGATCATTTACTGATCGGGATCGGATCGATCCTATTTTTTTCTTTCTTTCACGGAAAAAGTAAATTCCATTGTAAAGCCGTATGCAATGCGAAAAAAATGCACGTACGGTTGTTCAATTATATATATTTTCTTTTTTTTATTCTGTATTTTTCTCTTCGCCTCGTCGCGCGAGATAGCAGAACCCCCTTTAAGGTATACCATCAGGGTAATGATTCATCAACCTGCTAGCTCTTTTTACGAGGCTCAAACGGGAGAATTTATCTTGGAAGCGGAAGAACTATTGAAATTGCGCGAAACCCTCACAAGGGTTTATGTACAAAGAACGGGCAAACCCGTATGGGTTGTATCCGAAGATATGGAAAGGGATGTTTTTATGTCAGCAACAGAAGCCCAAGCTCATGGAATTGTTGATCTTGTAGCGGTCGAATAAAACAAATAAAAATAGTTAAACATTTCAGTTTGAAATTTTATCTTGTCACTGGGTTTCTCTTAAGATTCTATTAACTAGAAATGCATTCGGTTAGGATTGATCTAAACCAGCTCATTATGTATATAATTCAGCATGCCAACTATTAAACAACTTATTAGAAACACAAGACAGCCAATCAGAAATGTCACGAAATCCCCCGCTCTTCGGGGATGCCCTCAGCGCCGAGGAACATGTACTAGGGTGTATGTGTGACTCGTTTAGATTATGAGCTGGAACAAAAGCAAATGAAAAAAAAAAATTTCCAGTATCAATGATCCGTACGGATGAATAGGATAAAATAGAAAAACTCAAGTGACTCTCTAAAAAAAAATCTATTCATCTATTGTGTATGAAATTTATGGTTTCTATTAGTGTAAATCCAAAAAATAATTTCCCATTGGTAGCGTTAACGTTATCCATTTAGCAGGGAATACCTTATTTAAGAGAAATAAATTATGCCCCCTTTATTTGCAAGAACGGACTATATAGGGTCAGCTATCCAGCTAACCTTCAAAATGAAATACCGTTACTGTATAGGTGGATCTAATTGTGAAAGACCTATTACTGGATAATTCATGGGTAGAGCCAAAAAAAGTTTGAACTGTACAAGTTATCACTATACAGAAATGAAGTAAGGGGCTCCGGTGTATAGAGAGGACCTCACCGTTTAAGAAGGAACCATAGAAACGAAGGAACCCACTATTTTTTTTTATTTATCTATATTAAAATTGAATTTTAAATTTCCATTTATTGACTTTTCTTTGATACATTAATAAAATTTCTTAGTTTTTTGTCTTGTTTCAAGACGAAATGTCGAAAAAAAAAAAAATAAAAATTAAAATCGTGGTCGGGAAGGTTATAGCAGCAAAAGCCATTGGGATTTTAATTTTATACATTGGAAAAATGCGTTTTGTTATTAATAGACCAGGAGGGGAGAAAAGAATAACTCAACGAAAGAAAATAAATTAGTTATTCATCAAAGTTTCATTTATTCAATGACTAGAGTTAGACGAGGATATATAGCTCGGAGACGTAGAACAAAAATGCGTTTAGTTGCATCAACCTTTCGAGGGGCTCATTCAAGACTTACTCGAACCATTGCTCAACAGAAAATAAGAGCTTTAGTTTCGGCTCATAGGGATAGAGATAGGCAAAAGAGAGATTTTCGTCGTTTATGGATCACTCGGATAAACGCAGTAATTCGCGAAAGGGGGGTATACTATACTTACAGTCAATTTATAAATGATCTGTACAAGAGACAGTTGCTTCTTAATCGTAAAGTACTTGCACAAATAGCTATATTAAATAGGAATTGTCTTTATATGATTTCAAATGAGATCATAAAAAAAGAAGATTCGAAAGAATGCCCCGAAATTATTTAAATAAAATTCCCCGGAGTTTATTCTCCGGGAGTATAGAGTAGAAATGAGTCTGATAAAGTAGGATAACGATAAATAAAAAAAAATCAACAAATCCATTCAAAATCAAAAAGATTTTTGACGATTTTTTAGTATCTTACGATACGACAAAAAAATCGGGAGTCTCGGGTTTTTTTAGAACAAGGCGGCAATCCATGTTTGAGTTCAGATTTCTTTTTTGATTCAATTCCATTATTATTATCAATTACATAAAGAAAAAGTATATTATTTTTTTTTTTCATTTTTTATTTATTTTTGGTTCTAAAACTATAAGTTTTAGTAGTCGATTCGTTTCTTTCAAATTGTTTCTCATTATTAAGAAAAGGTAACAACGATAAAATACGAGCTTGTTTTATAGCAATCGTAATTAATCGTTGTTGTTTCAAGGTTAATCTATTTACTCGCCTAGATAATATTTTTCCTTGTTCACTAATAAATCGACTAATTAAACTCATGTTTCTATAATCAATTCGATCCCCCGGTTGGATCGGGGGCAAACGCCTACGAAAAGATCGCTTGGATTTAATAAAGGGTCGCTTGGATTTATCCATAGTTTGTTTAATTTCTGCCTTATCCCGAAAATCCTACTTCTTAATTAGAATTTTTTTTGGTCCAGCCGAAATAGGATTTGGTTTGTTTATTTCTCTTTTATTTATTTTTATTTTTTTTTTATAAATATATTTTTTATTTATATATAATAATATTAAAATATAAAATAAAAATAAAATATTTAAATAGAAAAAAATAGTAAATAATTATAATGAAAATCATTTTATTTTGTCCCCTTCATTGAATTGAAAGGATGATAGCCAGACGTTCGGTTCGATCTATTTTATTTCTTTATCTCTCCATGAATTGTATGTTTGTAACAATAGGGACAGAATTTTCGAAATTCTAACCGACTAGGTGTATTGTGTCGATTCTTTTGAGTAATATATCTGGAAACGCCCCTTGATTCCTTATTAACACTCTTTCGAACACAACTATTACATTCCAAAATAACTTTTACTCGGACATCTTTCCCCTTAGCCATGAACCTCCTTTTTATTTTTTGGATTTTTGATTCAAACAATTTTTTCTTTTTATTTTCGACCCGAAGTGAAGCGGAAAGGAAAAGAAAAAATATAGATGTTGCTAACTCGAACTACAATTAAAAAGAGTTCGTTGCAATCAAATCAATAGAGTAATAATAGTCTATATATTAAGCATAATTAAATTCAAAAAGTTTCTAACTCTATTTCTACGCTAACTCTATTTCTACGCACAGTATTTTATTTAAGTATCGTGTATAATACTCTTATGCTAAACCCACCTTGTTATTTCTATCCCCCCCTTTTTTTATCTTCTTTATTGCCCTATTATTTTAAATTTTAAAATAGGGCAATTAGCAATTAAAGGGGGGTATTAGTCACAGAAAATGGATTCTTTCTTTAATCCTCATTACCCCTTTCCCATGTTAATTACTAGAATGAAAAAAAGGGGAATGTCAACGCATCTGGGAAAAAACGATTGATTTCTATTAATAGACCGGCTAAAGACCCAAACCATAGAGTACTTAGTACCGGTGCTACGGAAAGATATGTTTTTAGATCTTGCATTGAAAACGCTCCTTCTTAATTTATTTAATGATAGGTAATACATATCTAATCTATGAGCAAATGTATATATAGATAGTCAAGGATCACTTGGGTTTGTAAAAGAAATGCATAAGCTAAATCAAATAAAAATGGACAAAGATCCAGTAGATAAGATATTATTTAAGAAAAATAATAGCATACCCTTACCTACGGAACTGAGCATTCACGAAAAGTATTTTATTTTTTTGAGTTTACGACAGATTTTTTTTTCAGATACATAAATATATAAATACTTTATATGATATGAGACCAAAAACAAGATATGGCATGGCAAGAAAAATCATGTCATTTTATGGTAAATAAATAAGGATGTGGAAAACAAGACAAGAATTCTTTACAATTAGACTATTGTAACCAATTGAATTAAAAGGGATGTAGCGCAGCTTGGTAGCGCGTTTGTTTTGGGTACAAAATGTCACGGGTTCAAATCCTGTCATCCCTACCTAATTACTTTTACTCTAAGAAGTAAGGAGGAATTTGTTGAAATTGGACATACGGAATCTCTCATTTTTTTATTATATGATACTCGATATAATCGATATCGTATGCATACAGGATGTAGATAGAGTTTTGGGTTACAAAAAACGACAATCTTATCTATCTATTGTGATAAGAAAGCGCTCTTAGTTCAGTTCGGTAGAACGTGGGTCTCCAAAACCCGATGTCGTAGGTTCAAATCCTACAGAGCGTGATTCCATTCTTGGGAGGTCGAAGTGAATTCACGAATTAGAATTAGACTGAAATAAATAAACAGGAATCGAGAATTGACCCCCTTTCTCTAATCCACAGGAGGTTAATAAAACAATGTTTAATTAATCAAAAGTCCAACTGATCACCACGTCTGTATTGTAAATATGCAGTTACAAATAATCCCGCCAAAGTAATAGGAATTAGACCTAAAACGATTCCAAATAAAAAAACTTCAATCATTTCAATTCGTTTGAAAAAAAAAAGAAAGGTAATATCTATCTCTAAATATTAATCGGAATTGTCCAGGAATCTCAATAACCAAAAAATGTCAATTGACACCTCTAAAAAAATCCGACAGAAAGATTTCTTGAGTTGTTCATTCAATTAATTTCAAATAAGTCGTATCTTGTTCAGACCTATAAATAGAACGGAAGTTATAGTTAAAGCCGCTAGTAAAAAACCGAAATAACTAGTTAGAGTAGGCATGAAGGAGCTAAATGGAATATGTTCTTTTTATGCGTATGTTTATAAAGTACTTACCTAAGGTTCTATTTGGAAAGGTTTAAGTTTTAAGTAAAAAAAAATGAAAATTATAGTTAAACTTTCTATTTTTATATTTAAAGAAGAATCAAAGAATCAGTTCAATTGAAAGTTTTTGATTCATCAACTATTACATTAAAGTAAGGGCGGTATAAAAAAAAAGAAATGGCTTATTATCTTTGACATCTACACATCTCGTGATTTTGAATCAACAGATTTAGTGAAAAACTCTTGAATAAACTAATCTAATAGTAAAAAAATAAAAACTATGGCATAGAATTTCATTTACAAATGACACTTTTAATTGCTTTCACTATACAGAGAATAAAATTGAAAAAGAATTTAGAGTTTGTTTTTTTTTTAGAATGAAAAATTATGTTATAACAATAATACTTTTAAATAAAAATGGAACTCATTAGACTCAGCAATCGAGTTCATCCATCTAAAACATATTTCGAATAAAAAAGCTATTATCAAATTTTTATTTCGCCCAACTCGATTCTAAGACTCGTAATTGTTATTTTCTTTGCCCTTATACGTTTTACATTCCATATTAATATTCTATATTTATATATATATAAGTTAGGTAAAAAACCGTGGATCTAAGGCAAGAGCCA